ATGTCATAGTGTGATACTATATAATAATGATAATATTTCCACATGTCATTAAAAAAAAATATACTGTCGGCCCTCGTTTTAGGGGTTTTTCGAGGTTACCGCGTATATTTGGGGGGAGGGGGGGTTTTTCCCAAAAAATTAATGTATTGGTTTTTTTTTTCTTTTCGACCACAAGGGGGGTACCTATATAATATAGTTATGTCCGAATATAGACTTATGTACTATATAGTTTAATGCTCCTTACATTAATTAATTAGTTTTGACAACCACTTAATGGACGAAATCCATGAAATGTCTTTCTTGAACGAATGTTCGATTAACCATCACCCAATTTATTGGTTATGACTTCATGATTATTCTCCCGTTACGATTAAATAGCTTACTTGACAAATAATGTCCTATGAATTATACAGTAGTTAGGTCATATAAATATTATGTCGAGGATAGTACAAGTTTAAATGATAGAGCCGTGTTTCAACCCTGGCGGGTTAACGATTGCTTCATTCCCCCCCAAAAAGATTGGGAGGACTTAGAAATCTTGAGACGATTAAGAGTTTGAAATGTCAATTAAGGGAACTAGGGTGAAAGGAGTGTGACGCAATTAAGAGACGTATGCGTGTTAAGGGTGCCAAATGAGGAATTAGAACAATTGATGGGGATTATTCAATTACAGTACCACAAACCGTTCAAAGGGGTATAATAAGAGAGTATTGGTTATTTCACGCCAGCCCGCATAATTAATGGTAAAGTAAATCTATGAGGATTAAGGAATGAATGTCATGAGGTAGAGGAATTTAAATTAATGAGTATTAAGGATATGTATGATGTGATATGATTAGGGGAATGTCTGTTAATGAGGATTAAGCATATATATGTTATGATATAGGGGTATATCTATTAATGAGTATTAAACATAGGAATATGAGGATTAAGCATATATATGTTATGATATAGGGGTATATCTATTAATGAGTATTAAGCATAGTATGGTATGTGGATATTACATAGTATGGGGCTTAATAATAGATATGTTAATCTGACCAACCCGCAAAAATTGCAGGCGGCCAGATTGTCGGGCTTTTCAGGAAGTAGTCTAATGAAGATCTTGGCTTTGGGAGCCAAGGATGGGAGTTCGACCCTCTTCTTCCTGAAATGTGTTGTTCTGGGAGGGGCTCTCACCCTCGATCTTCGGTTTACAAGACCGATGCCTTAAATGGTCTGGGCTACCAGGACAGGTTTTAAAGTTTAAGTATTTTGTTTTCTCATCAACCGGCAATGGGCAGGAGGATTAGGAATAATGAGAAATAGGTGATTGAGGCAATTTGGCCAATGATGATGAACGGTTGTTCAACTGGTTGTCCTCCAATTCATGTTAGGATAATAGTGTTTGCTACAAGTGTTCAGAAAAGAAATTGTGTGAGGGGTCGGAATGTGGAGCTTCGTTGTTTGGAAGTGTGGAGAAGGGGGGCTAATATAAGAATTAGGATGGAGAAGATGAGGGCGAGGACTCCTCCTAGTTTATTAGGGATGGAGCGTAGGATGGCGTAGGCGAATAGGAAATATCATTCTGGTTTAATATGGGGAGGGGTGACTAGTGGGTTTGCGGGAATGAAGTTTTCTGTATCACCTAAAATGTTTGGTAGAAAGAGGGCTAATAGGGTAAGTAGTGAGATTAGGATGAAGAACCCTAGGAGGTCCTTGTAGGTGTAGTAGGGATGGAACGGGATTTTGTCTATGTCTGAATTTAATCCTGTGGGGTTATTAGAGCCGGTTTCATGAAGGAATAGGATGTGAATGCATGTTAGTGCTGCGATTAGGAATGGGAAGAGGAAATGGAAGGCAAAGAATCGGGTTAAGGTGGCGTTGTCTACTGAAAAACCGCCTCAGATTCATTGTACTAATATATCTCCAATGTAAGGGAAGGCAGAGAAGAGGTTGGTGATGACTGTGGCGCCTCAGAAGGATATTTGTCCCCATGGAAGGACATAACCTACAAAGGCAGTAGCTATTAATAGAAGTAACAGGATTACTCCAATGTTTCATGTTTCTTTGTAGAGGTATGAACCGTAGTAGAAGCCTCGGGCAATGTGGAGGTAGACGCAGATGAAAAATAAGGAGGCGCTGTTGGCGTGGGTGTTGCGAATGAGTCAGCCATAATTAACATCTCGGCAGATATGTGCTACTGATGAAAATGCAGTTGAGATGTCTGCTGTGTAATGTATAGCTAGAAATAGTCCTGTTAGGATTTGGATAATGAGACAAAGTCCTAGTAGTGAGCCAAAGTTTCATCAAGTAGAGATGTTGATGGGGGCTGGAAGGTCAATTAGAGTATGATTAATAATTTTGAATAAGGGGTGCGTTTTTCGAATGTTTGTAGTCATTAGGTTCTTGTAGTTGAATAACAACGGTAGTTTTTCAGGTTATTGGTCTTAGTTAGAGTCTAGGCAGGAATAATGACTTATTTTTTATTTATTTTAATAGTTTGTTTTATTTTAGGTTTAATAGCAGTAGCATCAAACCCTTCTCCTTATTTTGCTGCATTAGGGTTAGTGGTTTCAGCTGGGGTTGGTTGTGGTTTATTGGTTGGGTCTGGGAGCTCTTTTTTGTCTTTAGTTCTGTTTTTAATTTATTTGGGCGGGATGTTGGTTGTTTTTGCTTACACGGCAGCTCTTGCTGCTGAGCCATACCCTGAATCATGGGGGGATTGATCTGTATTGATTTATGTTATTGGTTATTTTAGTGGTCTTGTTTGTATTAATAAATATTTCGTGAAGGGTTGAGGTCATGGTTGGTTTAATGGTGAGGAGATCAATGGGTTGGAGATGGTTCGGGGGGATTTTAGTGGTGTGGCTATATTATATTCTGATGGTAGCGTTATGTTAGTTTTGGGTGGGTGAATGTTACTTTTGACATTGTTTGTGGTGTTAGAGTTAACACGTGGTCTGTCTTGAGGGACATTGCGTGTAGTTTAAATTAAAATTATTAAGGAAGACAGGAGGAGTGTGAGGAAGAAGATTATAATATAGGTTTTAATAAAACCTTGTTGTGGTTGTGTGGATATTTTGATTATTGGTGTTTGTTGGATGATTGTGTTTTTTGGTCCAATTTTTTCGCTTCATGAGAGGTCAATTAAATGGGTTGAAATGTTTTGGGCTCATTGCAGATTAATTTTTGGGACTAGGCGGTGTATAATTGATGGGTAATAGCCAAGTATATTAGAAAAATTATGGGTTAGTAGGTTTGGGTTGGTCTTGAGTTGTATTTTTGTCAGGTTGGCGAGTTCTAGGGCTAGAATAAGGCCTGTAGTTGTTACTAGAAGTGCGGATAGTTTGAGGAGTGGTGGTATTGTTATGATTTGTGTTTTTGTTGGTGTCATATTTAAAGTAATGATGAGGCCGGCTAAAATGCTTCCGTAGATTAGGCGTTTAAGTGGTTTTATTACTAATGGGCTATTTTCGTTGATTGGTGAAAGTGATGGGAACCGTGGAAAGTTTATTAGGGTAAAGAAGATTAGGCGGAGGCTATAAATAGCTGTAAATGAAGTGGCTAGGAGGGTTATAGTGAGGGCTCAGGCGTTTAGGTGTGATGTGTTCATGGCCTCAATAATGGCATCTTTTGAAAAGAAGCCGGATAGGAAAGGCATACCTGTTAAGGCTAGGCTCCCGATTGTTAAGGTTGATGAGGTGAATGGGAGAAGTTTATGTAGACCTCCTATTTTTCGGATATCTTGTTCGTCATTTAAGCTGTGAATAATGGAACCGGAGCATAGAAATAATATAGCTTTAAAGAAAGCGTGTGTGCAGATGTGGAGGAAGGCTAATTGAGGTTGGTTAAGGCCAATTGTGACTATTATTAGACCTAATTGGCTTGATGTGGAGAAGGCAATGATTTTTTTAATATCGTTTTGGGTTAGGGCGCAGGTGGCTGTGAATAGTGTGGTGAGTGCTCCCAGGCAGAGGCAGGTGGTTAAAACTAATTGGTTTTCTTGAAAAAGGGGGTGAAGGCGGATTAATAAGAAGATGCCTGCAACTACTATTGTGCTAGAATGAAGTAGGGCAGAGACTGGTGTGGGGCCTTCTATGGCTGACGGGAGTCAGGGGTGAAGGCCAAATTGTGCTGATTTTCCAGCGGCAGCTAATACTAGGCCAAGCAAAGGTAAAGTTATGTCTATGTTTTTTGATAAGAAGAATAGTTGTTGAATTTCTCATGAATTAATATTGATGGCTAGTCATGCTATGCTGAGGATTAGTCCAATGTCTCCAATGCGGTTATAAATTACTGCTTGGAGGGCGGCTGTATTAGCGTCTGCCCGACTAAATCATCAGCTAATTAGAAGGAAGGATATAATACCAACTCCCTCCCAACCAATGAATAATTGGAATAAATTGTTAGCGGTGATCAGGATCATTATTGTAATTAGGAATAATAAAAGATACTTGAAGAATTGGTTAAGGTTGGGGTCCGAATGTATATATCATAGGGCGAATTCAAGGATAGACCATGTAACGTAAAGGGCTACTGGGGTAAAAATAATGGAATATATGTCAAATTTAAAACTAATATTAATGTCAAATGTTCCTAGGTTAAATCAATTTCAGTTTGTTGTAATTGATTCTAGTCCTTGATCTAGGAATATAGATAAGGGGATAAGACTAATGAAAAATGAAATTTTTACAGAAGTTTTGACGTGTGTTGTGGATCAGTTTGGGTTAGAGAGCTCTTTAGGGTATATGGTGGAGGATATAAGTGGATAGAGGAGGAGGATGAAGATGAGAAGGAATGTTGAATTGAAGATTATTGAGTTCATAGCTTTTGCTTGGAGTTGCACCAAGAGTTTTTGGTTCCTAAGACCAATAGATAACTATTATCTTTCAAAGGCAAGTGAGCCATGGATTTGAACCATGAATGGGAGAATTAGCAGTTCTCTTTGTCCCAGACCTCTCTTGGTAACTAAAAAGATTTTAACTTTTATCTTTAGAACCACAATCTAATATTTTGTTTAAACTATAATTACAAGTTGTTCATCCTAGGATGAGCTCTGGTTTAAGTATAAGTAGGAGCGTTGGGATTAAGTGTAGGTAGATGAGGAGATGTTCTCGTGTATGGGTGGGGTTTATGAAGAGTAAATGTTGTGGTGTTGGGCCTCGTTGTGTTATAGTAAATATGTAAAGTGAATAAGAGGCTGTTAATAGAATGCCTAGGCCTGTTGCGATAATAGTTCAACTGGATCATTTGAATAGAGAAGTAATAATTAGAAGTTCTCCTATTAGGTTGGGGGTAGGGGGTAGAGCAAGGTTTGCTAGATTAATGAGAAATCATGAAGTCCCCATAAGAGGTAAAATAATTTGTATTCCGCGAGCTAAGAGTAATGTTCGGCTGTGAGTGCGCTCGTAGTTGGTGTTAGCTAAGCAGAAGAGAGCTGAAGAAATAAGGCCGTGGGCGATTATTAGGGCAGTAGCTCCTGCGAAGCTTCATGATGTTTGGATTAGGATGGCTGCTGCTACAAGGCCTATGTGGCTTACTGATGAGTAAGCAATTAATGACTTGAGGTCTGTTTGTCGTAAACAAATAGAGCTAGTTATAATAATGCCTCAGATGGCTAGGATTAGGAAAGGGTAGGCTATTTCTTTTGTTAAGGGATTAAGTATAACGATAATCCGTATTATACCATAGCCTCCTAATTTTAAAAGGACTGCAGCTAGGATTATAGAGCCAGCGATTGGGGCTTCTACATGGGCTTTTGGTAATCAAAGGTGTACTCCGTAGAGGGGTATTTTAACAAGAAATGCGATTAAGCAGGCAACCCATCAGAATTTATTTGCTCATGTTAACATATTATAAGTTTGGGGATATTGTAAAATTAATATGGAGAGTGTTCCGAGGTCTTTTTGTAAAGCGAGGAGTGCGATAAGGAGAGGAAGTGACCCTATGAGTGTGTAAAATAGAAAGTAAGTTCCGGCGTTTAATCGTTCGGCCTGATTCCCTCATCGGGTGATGATGATGAGTGTTGGGATAAGTGTGGCTTCAAATGTAACGTAGAATATGATCATTTCTGTGGCGCTGAAAGCTATAATTAAAAAAATTTGTAATGAAATAAGCAGGGTGATGTACGTGCGTTGTCGTAGGTGGGGTTCTTTGTTTAAATGGTTTTGGCTGGCAAGGAGTATTAGGGGGAGGAGTCAGCAGGTTAGGGTAAGTAGTGGAGAGGATAATGGGTCTACCCCTAAGTAAAGGTTGGAAAATTCTCAGCCTACTTCGAGGTTTCATTTGAATCAAAATAAACTTGTTGAGGCGATTAGTAGGCTATAGGTGATGGAGGAAGTCCACAACCATTTTTTGGGTGTTAATCAGGAGATGGGAAACAGTATAATTGTTGGAACAATAATTTTTAGCATTGTAATAAGTTAAGGTTTTTGAGTTGATCAGAGCCGTGAGTCCGAGTTGCGGCCACTAGTAAGGCTAAGCCTGAGCTTGCTTCGCAAGCTGAAAATGTTAATAAAATTATAGGGGCTAGTGCACAGGAGGAAGAGTTTGTTGTTGAAGATCAGAGGGCGATTGCGATGAATAGGGACAGTATTATACCTTCTAGGCAAATTAGTGCTGATAGTAGGTGTGAGCGGTTGAGAGCAAGTCCTGTTAGACCTAATATAAATGCTGAGGTAAAGGTAAAATGAATAGGAGACATAAGGTATTTATGGATTTTCACCATAATTTATTAAGCCGAAATTAATGGTCTTAGTGTTGGACTAAATACCTATTCTGCTCATTCAAGCCCTCCTTGTAATCATTCATAGACGAGACCTATGGTAAGTAGAATAAGGATGACAGCTGCCCAAAGGATAGTAATGAGGGGGGAGTCAAGTTGGTCTCCTCAAGGGAGGGGAAGGAGGAGGGCGATTTCTAAGTCGAAAAGTAAGAAGAGGATTGCAACTAGGAAAAAGCGGAGGGAGAAGGGTAGGCGTGCGGATCCTAGGGGGTCAAAACCACATTCGTAGGGGGATGTTTTTTCATTGTCTGGATTAAGCACTGGCAGTCAAAATGCGATGAAGGCAAGGATTAGGGAAATGAGGGCTGTGAGGGCGATAGTAAATATGATGAGGTTCATTACTTTTCCTTGGATTTTAACCAAGATTAAATGATTGGAAATCATTTGTACTAGCTTTATACTAGAAAAGTTTTATGAACCTCATCAATAGATTGAGACATAAAGGAACAATCAGACTACATCAACGAAATGTCAGTATCATGCTGCGGCCTCGAAGCCGAAGTGATGTTCTGATGTAAAATGGTACTGAATTTGTCGTAGAAGACAGACCAACAGGAATGTTGAACCAATAATTACATGGAGGCCATGGAAACCTGTGGCAACAAAAAATGTTGTTCCGTAGATTCCATCAGCAATAGTAAAGGGGGCTTCATAATATTCTATGGCTTGAAGTGCGGTGAAGTAGAATCCCAGGATAATTGTGAGTGTGAGGGCTTGGATGGCTTCTTTTCGGTCCCCTTCTATAATGCTGTGGTGGGCTCAGGTGACAGTAACTCCGGAGGCTAATAGGACAGCTGTATTAAGGAGTGGGACTTCGAACGGGTCTAAAGGGTAAATGCCTGTTGGTGGTCAGCAGCCTCCTAGTTCGGGGGTTGGGGCTAGGCTGGAGTGATAAAAGGCTCAAAAGAAACCTAAGAAGAAGAAAACTTCTGATGTAATAAATAAGATTATTCCGTAACGTAACCCTTTTTGGACTGGTACTGTGTGGTGGCCTTGGAATGTTCCTTCTCGGATAATATCTCGTCACCATTGGATTATAGTAAGGAGTAGTAATACTAATCCTAAGTAAAGTAATGATAGGGTGTGGAAGTGGAATCAAACGGCTAGACCTGAAGTTATAAGAAGGGCCGCTACGGCTCCTGTTAACGGTCATGGGCTGGGGTCAACTATGTGGTATGCATGTGCTTGATGGGCCATTTTATTAAACGTTTTCTTGTAAATATAGGCTTAGTAGAAGAACAAAAACATAAGCTTGAATTATTGCTACGGCTACTTCTAGAATAGTTAATAGGAATAGTACTAATGAGGTTAGTAGGGCTACTGTAGGTATAATCGTGATTAATACGAAGGCTGCGGTTGCGATTAGTTGTATTAATAAATGGCCCGCTGTTAGGTTGGCTGTGAGCCGTACTCCAAGTGCTAATGGACGAATAAATAAACTAATGGTTTCGATAATGATTAAAATGGGGACTAATGGAGTTGGGGTGCCTTCTGGTAGAAGGTGTCCTAAGGCAATAGTAGGTTGATTAAGCATGCCAATTAGGACGGTTGTAAGTCACAGAGGGAGGGCAAATGCTATATTAAGTGAGAGTTGTGTAGTTGGGGTAAAGGTGTAAGGAAGGAGTCCTAAAAGATTAATGGTAATGAGGAAAAGCATTAGTGCTGTAAGGATTGTGGCTCATTTATGTCCTCCAAGATTTAGAGGTATTATAAGTTGATAAGTAAATCGGTTAATAAATCATGTCTGTAGCGTCATTAGTCGATTATTAAGTCATCGGTTGGATGGGGTTGGGAAGATTATTCATGGAATTATAATTGCTAGGATAATTAAAGGAATTCCAAGTAATGAAGGGCTTAGGAATTGGTCAAAGAAGCTTAGGTTCATGGTCAGTTTCAGGGCTCTGGTTTAGATTTTTCAACACTTTTTGGTATAGGATTATTATTAAATAAATAGGAGGTTACTTTTTTTGGTAAAATAATAAGGAAGAAGAGCCAGGCAAATAAGAAGATCAAAAATCAGGGGCTAGGGTTTAATTGAGGCATATCATTAAGGGTGGTTGGGAGTCACCAATTTTTAGCTTAAAAGGCTAATGCTGGACCCGGTTTAGCTTCTTAATGAGGTTTCTTCTAATATTAATGAAGATCAGTTTTCAAAGTGCTCTAATGGTACTGCTTCAACTACAATTGGTATAAAGCTGTGATTGGCTCCGCAGATTTCTGAACATTGGCCATAATAGACACCTGGTCGTGAGATAATGAAAGAAGTTTGGTTCAAACGTCCTGGGACTGCGTCTATTTTTACACCTAGTGCTGGTACTGCTCATGAGTGTAGTACATCTTCTGCTGTAACTAGTACACGGATGGGGGATTGTATGGGGACTACTATTCGGTGGTCTGTTTCTAAAAGTCGGAACTGTCCTGGATTTAAATCTTCGGTTTGAATTATGTAAGAGTCGAATTCTAAGTCTTGATAATCTGTATATTCGTAGCTTCAATATCATTGATGGCCTAATGCTTTAATGGTAATATGAGGGTCATTGACTTCATCTATTAAGTATAAGATTCGTAGAGAGGGTAATGCGATTATGATTAAAATAACTGCTGGGACAATGGTTCAGACAATTTCAATTTCTTGTGAGTCAAGAATATATTTATTAGTGAGTTTAGTCGAGACTATTGCTACAATAATATAGAGAACTAAGGAGCTAATAAGAAATACAATTATTAATGTATGGTCGTGAAAATGGAGGAGTTCTTCTATTACTGGTGAGGCTGCATCTTGGAATCCTAATTGTGAGGGGTGTGCCATTATGTTTAAGATTCGTAGGGGTCTAACCCACAATTTTGCCCTGACAAGGTAATGTAATGGTTTTACTAGAATCTCAAGAAAGTGACAGAGTGGTTACGTGGTTGGCTTGAAACCAACATATGGGGGTTCAATTCCTTCCTTTCTTGAAAATTAGTAGGATGGTCGTTGAACTTGAACAAATGCGGGTTCTTCATATGTGTGATAAGGTGGAGGGCAGCCGTGTAGTCATTCTACATTTGTATGTGGGAGTTCCACGTAAAGAACTTCTCGTTTTGAGGCAAATGCTTCTCAAAGGATAAATAAAAATATAATGACGGCTACCAAGGAGATTAAGGACCCAATAGAGGAGACTACATTTCATAGGGTATATGCGTCTGGGTAATCTGAGTAACGTCGTGGCATACCTGCTAGTCCTAGGAAATGTTGAGGGAAGAAGGTTATGTTTACTCCAATAAATATTACTAGAAACTGGGCTTTTGTTCAAGCGGAGTGTAATGTGAATCCTGTGAATAATGGGAATCAGTGAACAAATCCGGCTATAATGCCAAATACTGCGCCTATTGATAGGACATAATGGAAGTGGGCTACAACATAATATGTATCATGAAGAACAATGTCAAGGGATGAATTTGCTAGAACAATGCCTGTTAAACCGCCCACTGTAAATAGGAAAATGAAGCCTAGAGCTCATAATATAGGTGTTTCTCATTTAATGGAGCCCCCATGGAGGGTTGCTAATCAGCTAAAAACTTTTACTCCTGTAGGAATGGCAATGATTATTGTTGCGGAGGTGAAGTAGGCTCGGGTGTCTACGTCTATTCCTACCGTAAATATGTGATGGGCCCACACAATAAAGCCGAGTAGTCCAATTGCTATTATTGCTCAAACCATTCCTATATAACCGAATGGTTCTTTTTTACCTGAATAATAGGCAACTACGTGGGAGATTATTCCAAAACCTGGTAAAATTAAAATATAAACTTCTGGATGGCCGAAAAATCAGAATAGATGTTGGTATAGGATTGGGTCCCCTCCGCCGGCTGGGTCGAAGAAGGTTGTGTTTAAGTTGCGGTCTGTAAGGAGTATTGTGATGCCTGCTGCTAGGACCGGTAATGAGAGTAGAAGGAGAACGGTTGTTACTAGAATTGATCAAACAAACAAGGGTGTCTGATATTGGGAAATTGCTGGGGGTTTTATGTTAATAATGGTGGTAATGAAATTAATGGACGCTAGGATAGAGGAAATCCCGGCTAAATGAAGTGAGAAGATAGCGAGGTCTACAGAAGCTCCGGCGTGGGCGAGATTGCCTGCAAGTGGGGGGTATACGGTTCAGCCTGTTCCGGCCCCGGCCTCAACTCCGGCGGAAGCTAGGAGGAGAAGGAAGGATGGGGGTAATAATCAAAAACTTATGTTGTTTATGCGCGGGAAAGCTATGTCTGGGGCGCCAATTATTAAAGGAACTAATCAGTTACCAAAACCCCCGATTATGATTGGTATAACCATAAAAAAGATTATTACGAAGGCATGGGCGGTTACGATGACATTATAGATCTGGTCATCCCCCATGAGTGATCCTGGTTGACTAAGTTCTGTTCGAATAAGTAGGCTTAGGCCAGTACCAACCATCCCTGCTCAAGCACCAAAGATTAAATATAGGGTGCCGATATCTTTATGATTTGTAGAGAATAATCAACGATTGATTGCCACAGGTAAGATGGCTGAGCTTTAAGCGGCGGATTGTAGCTCCGTAAAGAGAGGTTAGAGTCCTCTTCTTATCAAAGCCCTGTAGTACAGAAGTACATAAGATTGCAAATCTTAAGACGGAGATTAAGGCTCTCCCGGGGCTTCTCCCGCCTCGCCGCCCTTACGGCGGGAGAAGCCTAGATAAAAGTTCGCAGGCTTGAACGCTTAGCTGTTAACTAAGAGTTTATAGGATCGAGGCCTATTTATCTAGAAGGTTTTAGCTTAATTAAAGCATCTGAGTTGCATTCAGAAAATGTGAGATAAAGTCTTGCAAGTCTTAGCAGAAATTAGGAGATTTTCACTCTTGCTTAAAGCTTTGAAGGCTTTTGGTCTGTTTAACCTAAATTTCTTATGGTATTAGTGTGAGTATTAGTGGTGTTAATGGGAGGAGAAGGATGGAAATAGATGCTGTGAGAACTAGAATTAAGTTTGGTTGGTTTAGTTTTGTTCGTCATGAGGAGGTGTGGTTGATGGGGCTGGGTGATAGGGTTAGGGCTGTGGCATAACATAGACGTAAATAAAAGAATAGGCTCAGTAATGTTGTTAAGGCTATAATAGTGGCTGGGATTGATAAGTCTTGTTTGGTAAGTTCTTGGAGAATTAATCATTTTGGCATAAAACCTGTTAGTGGTGGAAGCCCTCCTAGGGATAATAGGGTGGTTAATGTAATAATGGTGAGTAAAGGAGATTTTGTTGTTGATGAGGCGATGGAGTTGATTTTGGTGGTATTAAATGTGTTAAATAAGAGGAATATTGAGGTGGTTATGATGATGTAAAGAGTGAGGTTAAGGAGGGTTAGGTTGGGGGCGTAGTGGAGAATGGTAATTATTCAGCCTAGGTGGGCAATTGATGAATATGCTAGGATTTTTCGTAGTTGTGTTTGGTTAAGGCCTCCTCAACCTCCGACGATAATAGATAGGATGCCAAATAAGGTAAGTAAGTGTGGGTTTAGTAGGGGACTAAGTTGGAGTAAAATTGCAAAGGGTGCGAGTTTTTGTCATGTGGATAAAATAAGCCCAGTAATTAGATTTAATCCTTGTAGGACTTCTGGCAGTCAGAAGTGTATAGGTGCTAGTCCAATTTTTAAGGCTAATGCGGTGGTGATTAGTGTGGCGGAGACTGGATTTATTATTTCAGTGATGTCTCACTGGCCTGTTATTCAGGCATTTGTTGTTCCAGCAAATAGGAGGAGTGCTGAGGCTGTGGCTTGGGTTAGAAAGTATTTTGTGGTGGCTTCTACTGCTCGTGGATGTTGTTGTTGAATTATTAGTGGAATAATGGCTATTGTATTAATTTCAAGTCCTATTCAAATCAGGAGTCAGTGGGATCCAATGAATGTGATTGTGGTGCCTAATCCTAGGCTTGAGATTAGAATGGATAATACTAATGGGTTCATTAGTAGAGGAAGGATTTTAACCAACATGTTTGGGGTATGGGCCCAAAAGCTTAATTAGCTGACTTTACTTAGGAAGTAGTATAATTGGGAGTACTTAGAGTTTTGATCTCTAAGGAATAGGTTCGAATCCTATTTTTCTAAGGAAGAGGAGTGACTTTAACACTCATTACCCACTCTATCAAAGTGGTCCTTTGATTCAGGCACACTTCCGTTTAGGTTATAGGGGGGAGGCTTGCTATAGCGATTGGAAGTGCGGTATGTCATAGGATTAGGGCTAGGGTAAGTGGGAGGAAGTTTTTTCATACGAGATGTATAAGTTGATCGTAGCGGAAGCGTGGGTAGGAAGCGCGAATTCATAGGAATAGGAGGGTTAATATTGTTGCTTTTAATATAAGGCTTAATGTTGATAGTTGTGGTAACATTGGGTTATAAGAGGTTCCCAGGAATAAAATGACTGAGAGGGTGTTTATTATTAAGATGTTAGAGTATTCGGCCAAGAAAAAGAGGGCGAAGGGTCCCCCTGCATATTCGATGTTAAAGCCTGAGACGAGTTCTGATTCGCCCTCAGTAAGGTCAAATGGGGCTCGGTTTGTCTCTGCTAGTGTTGAAATGTATCATATTATGGCTAATGGTCATCCTGGGATGATAAGTCAGATTGTTTCTTGGGTAAGATTAAATGTGTGTAAGGTAAAGCCCCCTGTAAAGAGGATCATAGATAAAAGGATTAAGCCGAGAGTTACTTCATATGAGATGGTTTGTGCGACAGCGCGTAATGCTCCTATGAGGGCATATTTGGAGTTTGAAGCTCAGCCGGAGCCTAAAATTGTATAAACGGTTAGGCTCGAGATGGCTAGAATAAATAGTAGGCCTAGATTTAGGTTTAGAATTGAATGTGGTAGGGGGAGTGGTATTCATATTAGTAGTGCCAGGGTTAATGCGATGGTTGGGGTAGCTAGGAATAGGAATTGTGAAGAGAATGATGGTCGTACTGGTTCTTTTGTAAATAATTTTAAGCCATCGGCAATTGGTTGTAGGAGGCCGTAAGGACCTACCACATTTGGACCTTTACGGAATTGTATATAACCTAGAATTTTTCGTTCAACTAGTGTTAGGAAGGCTGTGGCTAATAGTACTGGGATAATATAGGCTAAGGGGTTAATAATGTAGAGAAGAATAAGATTTAACATAGTTAGGGAGAGGAATTGAACCTCTGGATTAAAGAGCTTAGGTCTTTCGCAATTACCAGGCTCTGCCACCTTAACACAAACCATTATCTTCGGCATACTTGTAACTTTCCCTTATCTATTTTAGTTAATTTCAATAGATGGGAAAGAAGCGTGCCGGAGGTATTGGCTTCATTTTTCCGGTCCTTTCGTACTAGGAAAAATATCATCATAGATAGAAACTGACCTGGATTTCTCCGGTCTGAACTCAGATCACGTAGGACTGTTAATCGTTGAACAAACGAACCCTTAATAGCGGCTGCACCATTAGGATGTCCTGATCCAACATCGAGGTCGTAAACCCTTTCGGCGATGGGAACTCTAAGAAAGGATTGCGCTGTTATCCCTAGGGTAACTTGGTTCATTGATCAGGATTATGTTATCCTGGGTCATTGTTCGGTAGATATTCTATTAATTAGAATTGTCATTCTAATTTTTAAGCATGTTTAGTGCTTAATCGATGAGGGGGTTTTGTTTTTCCCCTTGGTCGCCCCAACCAAAAACAAGTTAAGTTAAATTTATTTAAAATATTGTTATGTCCGTAGAGGTATTTTTTGGGGGTAAATAATTAACATAAGTGTTTAAAGCTCCATAGGGTCTTCTCGTCTTATGGTTTTATTCTCGTTTCTGCACGAGAAGATCAATTTCATTGATTAGAAAATAGAGACAGATAAACTCTCGTGATGCCTTTCATACGGGTCTTCAATTAAAAGACAAGTGATTACGCTACCTTCGCACGGTCAAAATACCGCGGCCGTTAAACATGTTGTCACAGGGCAGGCGGGACCTCTTATACTTGTATGGCAAGAGGCGATGTTTTTGGTAAACAGGCGGAGTTTGTGTTTGCCGAGTTCCTTTATTTTCTTTTAATCTTTCCTGGGGACACTCCTGTGTGGGGTTAACGATGTTTTTGATGGGTTTTTCTTGTTGGCTTTTTTTTGTATGTTAGCCTCAGGCTGGCATCGATTAATTGTCAGTGCTTTAATTCTTTCTGATTTACACTGGTGTCGGGGAGAGGTTTAACCTCTTATTACTCATTTTAGCATAAGTTCTTTTATCTAATGATAAAATTGTCCAATATTGGGAAGGGGGTTTTGATGATGTTATCAGGATTATTGGTTAGGTGAGGGCTGGAGCTATGACGCTTGCTTTACAGGTGGCTGCTTTTAGGCCCACTGGGGTGTATCACCTTAATAAATTATGATCATTACCCACCTTGGAAAGTTGTTTCTTAGTTCAAAAGAGCTGTACCTCTTTTGAATAACTATTAATTATTACAATATACCTTAATAATATACTATGTGTGGTAGGTTGGATTAAATTAATGCAGAATTTAAGTTCTTTTCTTGGACAACCAGCTATCACTAGGCTCGGTAGGCTTTTCACCTCTACTTGGGAGTCTTCCCACTCTTTTGCCACAGAGACGGGTTTGCTCTAATATGCTGCTCCGAAGTAGCTCGTCTAGTTTCGGGAGGGTGGACTTAAAATCTTTTTGCCCAGTTGTTCTGGCTAAATCATGATGCAAAAGGTACAAGGTCTAGTCTTTGCTTTATGTTACTTAAATGATTTATTTCATTTCTTTTTCAGCTTTCCCTTGCGGTACTATTTCTATGGCTCTGAGTTTCTGTTCTATCGCCTATACTGGGAACATAAAAATGTTTTAAGTTAAATTTTATAAGGTGGGTGGGTTTGATAGTGTTGTGTTTTTAGGTGTTTAGGCTAGCTTTAAGGTTCAAAATGACTCGAATTGCGCGGGTGTCTTCTCGGTGTAAGGGAGGTGCTTTACTAATTTAGCTACATTTTGGTTATTCCAAGTGCACTTTCCAGTACACTTACCATGTTACGACTTGCCTCCTCTTGTTAGTTGAATTTATTTATGTAAGAGTTTTTTATGTTGAGGAGAGTGACGGGCGGTGTGTGCGCGCCTCAGAGCCGGTTTCAGAGTAGTATTCTAAGATTTTCTTACTGCTAAATCCACCTTTGAGTAATTTTTCATTGTACTGTTCGTTTTTTCTTGTTAGAAAATGTAGCCCATTTCTTTCCACTTCATTCGCTACACCTCGACCTGACGTATTGGAGGTATATTCATTTTGCTTACTTTTATTCCCTCATGGGGTGAGCTGACGACGGCGGTATATAGGCGGCATGATGGCTAGAAGTGGTGAGGTTTAACGGGGATTATCGGTTATAGAACAGGCTCCTCTAGGTGGGTCTGGGGCACCGCCAAGTCCTTTGGGTTTGAAGCTAGCGCTTGTAGTACTCGGGCGGGTAAAATGGTAGGGTTTATTAATGATGTTTAGGGTTAAGCATAGTAGGGTATCTAATCCTAGTTTGGGTCTTAACTGTCGTGAGGTCAAAAATTCTGTTTAAGTAAAGTTACTTTCGTTGATGAATATTCCACTCATGGGTGCGTATAACAGCTTGATGAGGTCTTAACTTTAGTATAAGTTAGATGATTTTTAATCACCCTTTACGCCGTAGAGTATTAATGTGAGTCACTCGTATAACCGCGGTGGCTGGCACGAGATTAACCAACTCTTTTAACTATGACTGATTCAAGCTTGCGCTTATGTTTCAATGTCTATTACTGCTGAAGTCCCTTGGGGGTGTGGCTGAGCGAGGTGTCGTGGGCTATGACAATGTATGTGCCTGATACCAACATCTAATCAAATTATGGTATGATTAGGGCGTTCTCACCGGAATGCGGAAACTTGCATGTATAAGTCTAGTTACAATTAATACTGAGGCTAGGACCAAACCTGCTGTGCTTATGAAAGTTTTGAGGCTTTATCTTAGCATCTTCAGTGCCATGCTTTGCATTAAGCTACACTAGC